ACAATATGGCTTCTAATGAAGCCAATTTAGTTATTAGCCAAGCCGAAGTCAACGAGGGCAGCACTGTAAAGAAATTAAAACCTCGAGCTAGAGGACGTAGTTTTCCGATAAAAAGATCAACCTGTCATATAACTATTGTAATGAAAGACATATCTTTAGATGATGAATATGTAGAGATAGATTCGTTAAAAAAACCTAAATGGAAAAAAAAATATACAGCTACGACGTATTATGATATGTATAGCAGTGGGGGAATATGGGACAAAAAATAAATCCACTTGGTTTCAGACTTGGTACAACTCAAGGTCATCACTCCCTTTGGTTTGCCCAACCAAAAAAGTATTCTGAGGGTTTACAAGAAGATCAAAAAATAAGAAATTGTATCAAGAATTATATACAAAAAAATATGAGAATACCCTCTGGAGTCGAGGGAATTGCACGTATAGAGATTCAAAAAAGAATCGATCTGATCCAGGTCATAATCTTTATGGGATTTCCAAAGTTATTAATAGAAAGTCGTCCACGGGGAATCGAAGAATTACAAACGAATTTACAAAAAGAATTTAATTGTGTAAACATAAACCGAAAACTAAATATTGCTATCACAAGAATTGCAAAACCTTATGGAAACCCAAATATTCTTGCAGAATTCATAGCCGGACAATTAAAGAATAGAGTTTCATTTAGAAAAGCAATGAAAAAAGCTATTGAATTAACTGAACAAGCGGATACAAAAGGAATTCAAGTGCAAATTGCAGGGCGTATCGACGGAAAAGAAATTGCACGTGTTGAATGGATCAGAGAGGGTAGGGTTCCCCTACAAACGATCCGAGCTAAAATTGATTATTGTTCCTATACAGTTCAAACAATTTATGGGGTATTAGGCATCAAAATTTGGATATTTATAGACGAAGAATGATAAAATAAATCTTTACTTATCTTTTCCTTCTATCCAATTATCTAATAAAAAAAGAAATATTTCTTAATTCTTTTCATTTTATAGGGTTGAATAAAAATTAGATTAACCATTTATTTGATATAATTGCTATGCTTAGTGTGTGACTCGTTGGTTTTTTAGGGGTAGGATTAAAACCAACCTGAACTAATTAAGAAGTAATAACCAACTCATCACTTCGCATTATCTGGATCTAAAGTCTCAGTCAAAATATGATATATCGGTCATATCTTTGTAGCAACTGACAATTTTTTGCATAAAAAAGGAACCCGATTCTAAGTCGTAAAGCAAAATAGAGAAAAGGTGTGGATAAATGGAAATATGAGAGAAAGACAGAAAAAGAATATTAATGACATATAATTCCAATATGTAAGGTCTATAAACCACTTAAAGCAGTGTAATAAAGCATCACTACTGATTGATTCATCCATAATAGAATGAATCTTCTTATAAATCAAAAAAAAAAAGAGCTTCGAGCCAATAAAGACTGAGAAAATTGACTCAAGAACAAATTAAATTTCATCATTAGCTCCATTGTAGAATTCAGACCTAACCATTGAATAAGAAGCGATGGGAACGATGAAACCCGTGAATGCAAAATGAATCTTAACGATTCACAGGTCGGGATGGCGGAACGAACCGAAACTCTATTCATCTAGCTGAGAAAACATGAGCTAATCCTACAATTGAAACAAAAATAGAGATTGAAAGAGTAAATATCCGCCCGCGAAAACTTTATTTTTTTATTGCTAAATTTGGGGCAATACGTTAACTACAAAACAAAAAATGGATTAGAACCTTCTAAAAAAGAAAAAACTAAATATTATTATGTTTGAACAAATAATTGAAATTCGATTTCTTGATCTGCATCTTCAATTTTTGGAAATTGATAATAAAATAAATAAAATAGAAAAAATATTTAGTTATCCATTTCAACAAGCAACAAGATATACAAATTACTAATCTAATAGATTAGATAAGTTAGATTCGATGAAATCTTAAACAATTGACTTATTTGATTTATTACTCAATAAATACGTGTATATCTGAATTTCAATTAAATATTTTAGATTTCGAATACTTTTATTTCGTCGCGAGGAGCCGTATGAGGTGAAAATCTCATGTCCGGTTCTGAAGTAGAGGTGGAATTCAAAAAAAAAACATCAACTATAACCCCAAAAGAACCAGATTCCGCAAACAACATAGAGGAAGAATGAAAGGAATATCTTATCGAGGTAATCATATTTGTTTCGGTAAATATGCTCTTCAGGCACTTGAACCCGCTTGGATCACATCTAGACAAATAGAAGCAGGCCGACGAGCAATGACACGAAATGCGCGTCGTGGTGGAAAATTATGGGTACGCATTTTTCCAGACAAACCAGTTACACTAAGACCCGCGGAAACCCGAATGGGTTCCGGAAAAGGATCCCCTGAATATTGGGTAGCTGTTGTTAAACCCGGTCGAATACTTTATGAAATGAGTGGAGTAACAGAAAATATAGCTAGAAGGGCTATTTCAATAGCAGCATCTAAAATGCCTAT